TACGCCTTACCATGGCGTTACTCTACCACTGAGTTAAAAGGGCCTTTTTTTTTTCAATTCCTGACTGAGTCACTATACGGATAAACTCGATATATGTACATATATTCTATACATACGTATATGCAATAGACTCATAACGGGTTGTGGAATATTCCGTTTTTCTTTACCTAGTATAGGTAAAAAGAAAAGGTTTATTGATATCAATGCAATAAATTGTTTCAATTTCACAATGGCCCTAATTACTTTTATTGAATTTCCCCCATCCGAACTTAATTCACTTGATACATGTATGTACTTCCCAATTTGATTTAGGCATAGATCCAAGATCTTTCATCGAATCATATGATCAAGAGATTCTACTTGTCTTCTGAACCAAATTTATTAGGTCCAAATTTGTAGCTTATTTTTTTATTCCGGATTTCCATTTCTCTTTTTTAAATTTCCTAGTTTAGTGGGGAGATATAGATAGGTATATATCATCTTAACAAAGGTAAATCAATGAATGAAAAGTCGAAGAAATTAAGTTAAAACCTTTTCTTAAAGACAAATTACTCCATGCAAGTATCTTAAACTTCATATTCTTTTGGTCTTTTTATTAGATAATAAAAAGAAAAGAATCTCACTTTCTAGATTTCTAGAATCAAATCAATTCGCAATTTTTCGAATTTCTATAGAATCCATATAGAGAAAATAGAATGGCGATTTGAATCAATGATTCAGGACTAGAAACAAGGAATCAATAAATTATATGGAATCATGAACGACAGGAAGATCCGTCAGATCTAGTCATATTATTCTATTATATTGACAATTTAGAAAAACTAGTCATATTATGAGCATAGTATGGGTCGGTCAGGAAAACATGCCCCCATCGTCTAGTGGTTCAGGACATCTCTCTTTCAAGGAGGCAGCGGGGATTCGACTTCCCCTGGGGGTAGGGTACTATGAAAGGAGGTTGATCATGGATTCTAAATAACCTTAGAAGTGATTGTTCCTGGGTCGATGCCCGAGCGGTTAATGGGGACGGACTGTAAATTCGTTGGCAATATGTCTACGCTGGTTCAAATCCAGCTCGGCCCAAAAAATCGCTGATCCACCATGAATGGATATAACCCATTTATTTTCCAGAAAGAACGAATACGCAGGAAAAAAAGTAAAAACTTTCTGCCCTACTTCTTTTTTATTTTCTCTTTTTCCTTGAAAAATGGATTCTCAATCGATTTGAGAATAACAACACGGATTACTATCCGTGTTGTTATCACTAAGCATTCACAGCACTATCAATAGATACGCGGATCCCTGTTCCAACGCCATAATTCAAAATAAAGGGGCTTTGCATGAAATCAAAATAATAGAGATATACTTTTTAGGGGGATTGTAGTTCAATTGGTAAGAGCACCGCCCTGTCAAGGCGGAAGCTGCGGGTTCGAGCCCCGTCAGTCCCGACGTATTCAATATATACTCAATTCATCCCTTCTTTTTCGGAGAAAAGGGTATAGGGAACAGAATTTCATTCCCAAAAGTAATCTTTAGTTATTTTTTAGCATTTATCATCAAACAAATCCGTTCTATTTTAAATAGTAACAATTGGTGGGAGAGAGACATATGTGAATTAGTCCAATTATTGGGGGCAGCATATTCATAATTCCCGTAGATACTCTGACTGCATTTTTTTTATTGCTCCTCATCCTTGTAATGTATAACAATACTATATGTTTATTTTTTTTTACTAGGAGAAGTTTTTGCACTAACATTAGAAAATGAATTAAACATAGTTACCCTGATGGAACCCATTCGGGTTAAACCCATTTTTTGGTTCCAATTGTATGGAATCTTAATTACTAAAAAGAATCTCGTCCCACCGAGCAAGGGAATGCATCCTTTTTTCCTTCGGGTCCAAAGAAACAACCAAAAAAATAGTGAATTTTATGGAATATTTGATCTTTTATACCAAGACCAAGATTCATCTTTGTCAGACTTCTTTAGTTGCCAAGAAAGCTAGATCATTAACCTTCAAAAAGGAATTTCGAACTTAACTCGGTCCGTTTTTCATTTCACGTCGATGGGTTGGTAACCAAAAAAAGTGCCCAAATGGGAAAAAATACTTGATTGGATGATTGTACAAAAAAGGTGATAGATTGTTGGTATATTATAATATATAAAGGCAAGAAGAGAAAACCGGATAAGAACTAAAAAAGTCTTGATTGGATCATTAATCCAAAATACAATTTTTTATTCGGTATGGATAAAGGACCCTCCTATGTTATACTATTCAATTCTTGACGATTAATCCATTTGATAGCTCAGGTATTCTTATTCATGATATTGATCTGATTCAATATCATCGCGATGTAATTCATCTCATTGAATTTCCCGGCGAAAGATTGATTCCTCATCTCTATGGGATTAAATCCCGAGTTATTGCGAAATAAAAAAAAAGAGAAATAATGATATTATGGAAGTAAATATTCTTGCATTTATTGCTACTGCACTGTTCATTCTCGTTCCTACTGCCTTTTTACTTATCATATATGTAAAAACCATAAGTCAAAATAATTAATTTGAATGAAACTTGACTTCTTATTCTTAGTTCTTATTAATGATTGAATAAATAAAAAATGAATAAATAAAAGCTTCGTCTTTTGATTCTTAATGAAATGAGCGAACGACAATCAGCAATATTCTATGAGATCTGATAGTATGGTAGAAAGAAATATATTCATCTTTCTTTCTACCATACTATTAACTTTTTTAGTTTTAGTGAAGTATAGAAAGTCGGCTTCTATAGATTAATATAGATCAATCAAAATATTGATCTTCATATATCATATATGGAATATGAATTAGGTATATGTAATCTTAATATTACCCTATTCTAATTCTTTGTTTCATCCATTTGATTTGTATTGATTCCAATCAAGCTCAAAAAAGCAAAAAACAACTCTTAGTCTTACCAGTCGAATTCCAGGGTTTCTTATAGTTTTTTTTAGTTCAAATAGGAACTATGAATCCTGATATCCATCCAAAGAATAAAATCAATGAAGTAAAAAGCAATATGTGTATATATAACACCTAGTCATTTTTTTGACATTATGAAGAAGTAATTGGTTACACCACTAACCAATAATTCAAGGAGTTCCATGGGAACGGAACTTATTCGGATTTAGAAACGGAGTCGTAAAAATGATTGAACATCGAAAGTGTGTATCTATTTCTTTTCAACAAAGTACTCCTTTCTTTTTCAAAAAGAAGCATTTAAAAGAAATAAAAGGGAATCCGCTCTTACTCATTGTCGATATATGTGGTAAAATTTAGTTGGTTTATGAATTTAGTAAGAATTCGGTTGGAATCTCTTTCTGTATCCTCTTTACTCTCGGAATACGACCAGGAGAATCGTTGAAATATCTGTTTGATTGAAAAAAGAGTATTAGTCATATAGTACATTACTATACCAGACCAGAATACAATGGAACTTTGAAATAAAGAAAGATATTTGAATTAAATAAACAAATGTAATAATTTAAAGCGCTTTAAAGAACTATCTAGAAAACAATTGATAAAGTTTGATTCATCACCTTAATTAGTAGTACTTAGAGTCCACTTCGTCCCCACACTACGAGTGAAAGGGAAAATGTAAAGATTACCATTAAAGCAGCCCAAGCAAGACTTACTATATCCATGTGAATGATGTCCTCTATTTCGATAAATATGAAGGAATTAGTCCATTATTGTTCACTAATAATAGTGGATCAATAGTGAACAGTCAAAAAGGATTCTGACCCAAGACTCTTGATAAATCAATACACTAAATACACTTCGAATAAATTTTTATATGATTTTTCTAGTAGAAACAGGAAACATTAAGTCTACACAAAATAGGCCTTGCCATTCGTGGAAGTAGTAAGGGAATGTTATTAATTGAACACATAGATAATAAAATCTATTGTTTCTTTTGTTGACCTTCATAAGTAAAAGACATAAACAATATGGAATGAAGATCAATCATTCATCCCTATCTTTCCTATTTGATTTCATTTTTACTATCGCCCGATTGTCACTCTTGAACCAATCGGGCGATAGCCTATTTCATTCTTGGCTAGAGGTTAGTGAAAAAGTCTTTCTTTTTGCACTTTTTTCTAAAAAAGCCAATTAACCATTCAATTCAATCTAATATTGATTGAATGCCTGCGCATTTATAGGCTTTGATGAGTCTGTATCCAAAGTATTTTCCTGCTCTTTTCACACCCACTAATTCGCTTGCCTGTCCGGCTTAGTTCAATTTAAGATAAGATCGAGAAGATCCAGTCCGTAGACACTCCATTGTATTGGAAAGACTTCAAAAGTCTCTTACACTAGAATCTTGAATCTTAGACGCAAGGATTTAAATCCTTTTGAGTTTTGAGAAGCGACAGATGCTTAGAATCAAGCAAGTATCAACAGTTCTTTTACGTCTGTGATGGAATAATCCATTGAGTTATATATTGGCCGAACAGAATAAGGAATTTTGAGTCTTGTATTGATCAGGCGACACCCGGATTTGAACTGGGGAAAAAGGATTTGCAGTCCCCCGCCTTACCACTCGGCCATGTCGCCAAAATGATATAAACTAGACTCAAACTTTTCCCCTCTGGAAGATTACTAAACTTCTTTTTTTATTGTACTTGCTCCTTGAATTCCCTTTTTTCTTAATATCTTTCCTAAAATAAATTCTTTTTTTGATTGGATTTATCCCTTCAATTAATTGTATAGTATCTCCAAAGACACAATGCCTAAAAACCTCCTTATTGCAATGAAAAATGAAGTTTTTTTTTTCCCAAAACAACAACTCAGGACAAATTGAACCATTAACTAGAAAATCTTAATTATTTACTTATTGTTGGATTTGAATCGAATTTTTTACTTAATAAGATAAGAAAATCAAAATTGATACAGAACTAATTGATATTGATTCTTTTCAATAAAAAAAAGAGTTCTCAATTTTCATTATAACAGCAATTAAG